TTAATTGTTGCCATAAGTATTTCTTAATTCTTTTTTTTCTTAAAAAAAAAAAAAATAATGTGCCTACAGTAAAAGGACTAATCCGTTATTTCTTTCATCGCTCCAAACATGCCAATATTGGCACTAATGGTACGTAAATGTAACTCCTTGTTCAAACAACTATTCAGAGTTCCGAGCGCTCCTTGTAAAGCTTGTTGGAAAACCCGTTGTCGGACTTGATTAATTGCTCTTTGTTGTTCAAAATGAATGGTTTCATTTTTGTAATTTTCTAATTGATCCAAAGTCTTATAAGTTGAATTAATCAAATTGAATTTTTCTCGTTCTATCTCAGAGTATCCATTCACTCGAAACTGATCTGCTTCTATTTCTATTTTTCGTAACCGGGCCCGGGCTTTTTCCAGCCGTTCAATGGCCCCTCTCTGCAGTTCTTCTGAATTTCGAATACTATTCAAAATCCTCAGTTTGCGATTATCTAATAAATCACTTAATGAAAGTAGATTATCTTTCCATTCATCTCAAAACTTCGATGATCCCTTCCCGAACCAAACATGAATTTTTCGATTCATTTGGCTCTCCCACTCAATTACGTCAACTACTTATGTATGGGGGGGGTTCCCATATCTTTTTTTAATGTAATGAGCCTATCCTCTCCCTCTCTTCTCTATTCATATTCCAAAATGAATCTTGCGACTGATCCCTAATCCAAGAACAGAATATTCGGAGGACTCTTCTGACCAAATCAAAATATATAATTGTCAGCAAAGTTGTTTCTTTTTTTCTTCAAATCCAAAGAATTCTTCTTACTTTATATGGAGGTCATCGATTCAGCATAAATAAGGGTTGGTTGAAATACCTATTTTTCCAATATTTTCCAATAAAATTTCCAATACCAATAAAAGGCTCAAATCTTTTTATCAACATGAGTGTTTTATATCGAAAAAAAAAAAAAGTCCAATAATTATTATTAATTATTCATTTTGAAAACATTTCTATTCTATAGTAAAACATAGTAGTAGAAAGAGTACCGTGCTGTGTCTGGACTTCAAACTTTAGCTTTAACCATGTTAATGGTCCCACATTATTGGTTTGGTTGATAGAGAATCAAAATAGATTTACCAACAAATCACGAAATGCTATGGTTCTTAAATATGATTTGAAATTTATTCAGAAGTAATTCGCGGAATCATGCACCCTTTTCCCTTTGGTCCTAGTTATAACGAAAAAAAGTGCAGCTGGTTGGGTCCAGCCTATTCTTGAAATAAACAACTCGCACACACTCCCTTTCCAAAAAAGATCAATACACCAAGCACTACACTTAGATTTATTGGATTTGTTGCTAAAATATCGGTATTAAGCCCGAAACTCCCGGCGAATGGCCAGTTAACCAAAGAAACGAAAGAATCGGTTACATTTTTCATATGATCTCCTCTTTTAGATAGACTAAAAAAAAAAAATGAACTGCGTTCTTTTTTTTTTTTTTTCTACGTAATATATATTTATTTAATTTATTTGTTTTTTTAGTAATTTACCTATTTCGAAACAGGGTCAAAAATTCGATTTCGAAATCCTTTCTTTGAATTGGCAATTGGGGATTCCCGATAAGAGGGATACTTATTAGTATTAGGGGCCGGGACTCCTGTCAATTGCAAAACCCCTCGTTTGTTGCAGCATCACTTAAAAAGAGGGTTTCCTTTAGACTAAGAAAGGGAAAGAAAAAGGCGAACTGGTATGCCTATCCTAATTCCCCATCCTCAAATCAGTCCTTCCAATTGGAGGAGTTAAATCTTGATAGAATTCAAAAAAGCCAGAAACACAGATATAATAAATAAGAGAAAAAAAAATAAGTAAATTGTAAATTGCCCTTCCTATTTCTAGGATTAAACAAAAGGATTCGCAAATAAAAGTGCTAATGCTACAACCAGCCCATAAATTGTTAAAGCTTCCATAAAAGCCAGACTAAGCAATAAAGTACCTCGTATTTTTCCCTCCGCCTCGGGCTGTCTCGCGATCCCTTCTACTGCCTGGCCCGCAGCAGTACCTTGACCAACTCCAGGTCCAATAGAAGCAAGCCCAACAGCCAACCCAGCAGCAATAACGGAAGCGGCAGAAATCAGTGGATTCATGATAAGTCCCTCGCACTAAAATAAAGAAAAACTAAAGAAATCGTTAATGATACAATCGTCCAATAAATTATGACTTAATTATTCCGTCACTAGGATTCGCCCAGCCGAAGTAACTAAGAACTCCCAATTGGCGTAATAATAATATTATTATTGAACCATCAAAACTTTTTAGATATCTCTTTTTTAGTTTCGATCCACAGGCACAACACAGGATTTTTGTAAATCCATACGACTTTTGTTCTTCCATTTCTTTTTTCGGAACCCTTTTTTGAATTCTTCGTTCGTTTTCTTTCTTTCATCTCTTTATTTTTATTGATTCAATTCCCAGTCAAAGCATCAAAGCAAAGACGAAATCGAACAATTTCTATTAGAATCCCTATCGAAATTCACAATAATCACAAGAGTAGGGTGGATTAGATATATCTTTAGTTCATATATAACTAGCAATATCTAATATCCCATATACATGTCTTTCTTACAGAACGTAAACCAACTATTAATATCTTAGACTCCAAGTATTCGTATCTTAAAGTCAATCGTATTCTCGAACCCCTTTTAAAATTCAAAAAATACACAAGAGTTGGCATTTGATTCCATATACCTAATTATGTACCCCTCGCCGAATCACCCCGTTTTTTATAAATCTCTTTTTTTTTTTTTTTTTTTTTCTATTCCTTTTCGTTATCATTATCCACCAGGCTACAATCGAAATAGACGAATTCATTGGGGCGAATCATTGCATAGAACTAAATATCAGTATTTGATTGAGGTACGGCCATGCAATTTATTATATTAATATTCTCTTTTGGTCAATCGTTGAATTGAAGAATTGACTAAAATCAACTAAAAGGGGAATCATTTTATAAAGCATCTTTCTTTTCTTTTTTTTTAATCACCCGCCTGTGATACTATAAGAATTTTTATTCAACTTATCACTCTTGGTATTTGCTATTCGAATTGAATGAACAAAAATGAACAAAACAATATAAAGAAAATATTAATTGGCGGGGAGAGGGGGGGATGATATAATAAGGCCAAAGAGGAATTTGAGGAAAAAGATCCTTTAGATCTCTTTCCTACAATTCCCCAATATCGTAATTTTTTTTCTACGACTCTTGATCGTATATGCGGTATTTGTAGATTTATGTTTGGATATGTATTTTTCCTAAGTAGAAGTATAAGTAGATTATCTTGAGTTACGCATCCATTGCCTTTGTTCTAAGCTACAAAAAAAGACTATTTCGAAAACGAGTCAATGATGTCCCTCCATAGATTCGCCTATATAAGCCGCAGCTAAAGTTGCAAAAATAAGAGCTTGAATACCGCTTGTAAATAATCCAAGGAACATGACGGGTATAGGAACCACTAAAGGTACTAAAGAAACAAGAACAACAACTACTAATTCATCGGCTAATATATTCCCAAAAAGTCGAAAACTAAGTGATAGAGGTTTTGTGAAATCTTCTAAAATGTTAATGGGTAAAAGAATTGGAGTCGGTTGAATGTATTTACTGAAATAGCCTAATCCCTTTTTGGAAAGACCCGCATAGAAGTATGCTATTGACGTGAGCAAAGCTAAAGCAACGGTAGTATTTATATCATTCGTGGGTGCGGCTAACTCCCCATGAGGTAACTCTATGATTTTCCAAGGTAAAAGAGCACCTGACCAATTAGAAACAAAAATAAAAAGAAACAGAGTTCCAATAAAGGGAACCCATGGGCCATATTCTTCTCCAATCTGAGTTTTGCTCACGTCTCGAATGAATTCAAGGACATATTCGAAGAAATTTTGAGTGGCAGTCGGAACGGTTTGTGGATTCCGAACGGCTATAAAGGCTGAACCTAATAAGATAGCAATTACAACCCAAGAAGTAATAAGTACTTGGGCATGGACCTGGAACCCACCTATTTGCCAATAGAAATGTTGGCCTACTTCCACACCGGATATATCGTATAACCCCCTTAGTGTATTCATGGAACATGATAGAACATTCATATCGCCCTCTGACCGAAATAGAAATTTAAAAAGAATTATTTTGATTCAACCATCTTCTTTTCGACTTGTCTACTTGAATTGTATATTTTGAATATCTGCTAATTGCATAATATCCACCAGGTTTGTCTCTTTTCTTTTGTGCAATTCAGGAATAGTACCCAATCCATAAATCTATGGAGTTACCAAAATAATTTATTTATCTTATTATTAATCAAGGATTTCGTATATAGCTAGAGCGACCCTCACAAATTGCGAATACTAATTTGTTAAGGATTAATCGGATTGAGGCTATAGCGTCATCGTTTGCTGGAATCGAAATATCTGCGAGATCGGGGTCACAATTTGTATCGATTAAACAAATTGTTGAAATTCCCAAAGTGATACATTCTCGAAGAGCCGTATATTCTTCTTGCTGATCAACGACGATTACAATATCGGGTACCCTCGTCATATATTTAATTCCGCCCAGATACGTTTGCAGACGCGATAATTGTCTCTTCAAAATAGCGGCATCCCTTTTGGGAAGACTGTCGAGTCTCCCCCCTTTTTGTTCCGTTCTCAAATCCCTGAACTTGTGAAGTCGCGTTTCTGTAGTGGACCAATTGGTTAACATACCGCCGAGCCATTTTTGATTAACATAATGGCACCGAGCCCTTATTGCAGCTCGCGCGACTAAATCAGCTGCTTTATTTTTAGTACCAACAATTAAGAATTGTTTTCCCCTACTTGCTGCATCAAAAACTAAATCACAAGCTTCTGATAAAAACCGAGCAGTTCGAGTCAGATTTGTAATATGAATACCTTTATGTTTTGCAGATATATAAGGTGCCATTCTAGGATTCCATTTCCGAGTACCATGACCAAAATGAATTCCTGCTTCCATCATCTCTTCCAAATGGATGTTCCAATACCTTCTTGCCATTTCTCCCCCACTTCCTCTTTTTTTTTTAAGAGACGAGGCGCCCTGAAATAAATAATTGTTCCGAGGGAACCTTCTCTTCTACCAGAGAGTGACCATTGATACACGACCCAGGCCATTCATTACTTTCTATTCATTATTATCCTTCGTTCTATTCATTATTATCTTTCTTTTCGTACCATTAAAAAATCAAATGATCACAAATAGTTAAAAGAATTCGCTCCTAGGACTCATTAAACCCTCTAAGCAATTGTGCTCTGATGTATCATGGAAAGTTGTTGAAATGCACGAGTCAAATAATTCTCTGTGGTGTAAGAAAATATCTCTCATTTCCCCCCCGAATAAATTCCCTTTTTGTCTTTCCAAAAGAATGTTGTTATGCTGCCTTGAACAGTGGACTAATCCTTTGAATCCGGTACCGACTGGTATTATCCCCCCCAGAACAACGTTTTCTTTCAGGCCTTTCAACCAATCGATACGACCTCGGAGAGCAGCTTTTGCTAAAACTCGCGTGGTTTCTTGAAAACTTGCTTCGGATATAAAACTTTGAGTATTCAGAGACGCTCTCGTTATTCCCAATAAGCTAGCTCGATAACAGATCACTTCTTCCAAAGCGCGCCCCATTCGTTCCGCTCGTAACAATCCAATCAGTTCGCCGGGTAAAAAAATATTAGACATTCCATCTTCGGAAACTAAAACTTTTGATGTTATTTGACGTACAATAATTTCTATATGCCTATTATGGATCTGCACCCCCTGCGATCGATAAACCTTTTGGATCTTATTAACCAAAGAGATACGACTTTGCACTATAGTTAGCTCAGCACCAATCAAGAATCCCCAGGGAATCCCAAGAATTCTTGTTATACTCGCGTTCCAACCCTCAACTCTCTTTTCTAGGTTCATCGATATTGAATCAAGCGAACGCACTTCTAACACCTGTTCTACTTTTGGAAGACCCTGCGTTATATCACCAGATCTCGATTTTTCATATATAAATGTAACTAATGTATCCCCTTCGGAAAGGATTGCTCCATAATGCCCATGAACAGTTGCTCCAGGAGTAGCCAAATAAGGCTTAGCTGATCGTATTACTACAGAGTTAACTTGAACAATTAAAACTTGACCGGATTTTAGGTATGGTCCCCTTTTGGTTATACGTACATTTTCACAAAGAAACTGCCCAAGACTAATTATCGGGGACATTTCCTCACAATAATTAGGCTGGAGAAAATACCAATTCAAATTAAATGGATTCAAAAGGATCTTACTATCTGTATCAGGATTATAAATTTCCCCGGTTTCGTCCATTAAATAATATTTAAGTACTTGAAAAGGCTGTTTTAAATTGTCAAGTTTCAAATATTTAGTTACCGAGATATGATTATGAGTTATTAAATAGTAAAATGAATAAAAATTCGCAATTTGAAGGAATGTTCCTAAGGGTCCCAACGAAGTCTTAATTGGAGTTAGCGAATCTTTTTTAATTGGAATTGATTGTTTTATCACATTGTGATATTTTACATCGTTCAATGGACCCATTCGAAAATAATTAGATGATGATAAAATTATCAAAACTTGGCATTCCTTATTTTTATTCAACAACGTACGAATAGTTCCTTGATTTTGTCTAAGCGATTGTTCAACCCCTGCCTTGCCAAACACGGAATAAAACGGATTGCTATTGGTGCGAGCTGAACCATTATCAGAAATTAATCCTGAACCCGACGGATGATCCCTTTTTCTGAGATACGAAATATTGGATTTCACTAAGTTGATTCTTAGGAAATCTCGAATCAGACCATTTGTACGTACTTCAACAAAGGAAGCACAAACCTCTTCGACGGAAGAACTTTTGTTGTCTTGGTCCCAATTCAACACTAAACACGTCCGAACTAATTGAAGACTTGTATCAGAAATTCCCCCAGCGGCTTTGCCCTTCCCATAAAGGACATAATTGACAACTCGAAATTGCATATTATCCTTTTCCCGCAGCGGATCCTGGGGAAAGAGTGTTGCTAAATTTATACCGTTCGCTATTTCATATGTGACTACGGGTCGAACCAAAACAAAAGACTTTTTCTTTGTAGGTGTGATCCGTTGAACATAGATCCACTTTTTCAATTTTTTTGATTCCTTAGTGGCTTCCTTAAGTTTTTTTTTTTCACTTTCTGGCGGTATCAGGATGCCACTGTGTCGGGATATCTTATCTATCTCTCCGGGAAAATGGATATCTCCCGAAAATATTTTTAGTTCAACCCCTCCCCTTTTTCTCTCCATTCGGACCAATCCGCCCACCCGGCTTCGTATATTTAAAGTGATTTGTGTGTCTACTCCAATGATACTATTATTCCGTACCATTAGGTAAGAAGATTCGGGAAAAATATGCACTTCCTCCGGAATGAAAAAAAGGCGATCTATTTTCATTTGGTATTTTGGCTTAATTTTTTTGAGTCCTCGATACTCAATCAAGTCCTCTTTTTTAACGATTGAATGCGCCCCCAGAGCCCCCCATTTAGTAATTCCGGAACTCTTTCTTCTGTATCGAGGATCGTCGAAATAAGCAAGAATACTATTTCTACGGAAAATACCCCTTACGGGTATTTCAATCGAGATACCTGAATGGGGCATTAGCTCTTTCTCTTGCTCTTGAATCGAGTGGAATGGAATAAGAAATCCATTTCTTTGCCTTTTTGCCAATAAATCCGAATTTGCGTGGAGAATTGCAGGATGGATGAGATTACAATGACCAGTACCTATGATTCTATTAAATCCCGAATAATCAGACATCTCAAGAATTCGACCTTTTTTTTTAGCAGAAAAATCAGAACTAAAAAATTTGTGTCCCGTTTGATCATTATTCACTGAGAGCGAGAGGCTCGAAATCTCTCTTCGTTCGACAGAAAGAGAATGAATATTCATTTGATCTTGATCCTTGTGGAGTGAAAAAGAAACTACACTAGATCTGCGTGAACCCCCCGACAATATCCATAAATGGCTTGTTTTTGGCAAGAGGTGGACATTACTATATGTAAATTCGGGTGCATGGTACACATCAGTACTCCAGTGCATTTCTCCCTCTGAATCAGAATAAATATGTTTTCGAACCCTCTCTTTAAAATTCAAAGTGTATGCTCCCGCCCGAATCTCAGCAATCACTTGTTCTGATTCGACATATTGATCATTTTGAACTAAAAGAAAACTTTTTGGTGGAATAGTCACATTGTGCATAATATCTTCACCCTCAATAATTACATCCAAATCTATAGAACATAGAAAAGCCGGATGCCCGTGACGTGTGCGCGTGGGATGAACCAAATCCTCATTGAATTTGATTTTACCATTAGAAGGGGCTCGTACATGTTCTGCAGTGCCCCCCGTAAATACGCCGCCGGTATGAAAAGTTCTTAATGTTAGTTGAGTCCCTGGTTCTCCAATAGATTGACCCGCAATAATACCTACGGCTTCCCCCAATTCAACCAGGTCACCATGAGTCGGACTCCGACCATAACATAATCGACAGATCCACGATGTACTCCTACAAGTAAAGGGGGTTCGAATAGATATTGCTTGTGTTCGAAGGGTTATGAGTCGATTGACAAGTCCAATCCCAATATCTTGATTTCTAATGGCAATGGATCGCTGGCCCATATATATATCGTCCGCTAATACACGACCAATTAATGTTTGGCTAAAAACCCTTTCCGACATCATCCTATTTTGATTTTGAGGACTCACAGAAATTCCTCGGACAGTGCCACAATCTGTTCTACGTACAATAATGTGTTGAACTACTTCAACAAGTCTGCGCGTAAGATATCCAGCATCTGATGTTCGGACAGCGGTATCGACAACCCCCTTGCGGGCTCCATAGCAAGAAATGATATATTCTGTTAAAGAAAGCCCTTCGCGTAAATTACTTTGAATGGGTAAATCAATCATTTGCCCTTGGGGATCAGACATTAATCCTCTCATACCCACCAATTGGTGTACTTGAGATGCATTTCCTCTAGCCCCCGAAAAAGACATTATATGGACTGGATTAAAAGGCTCAGTCATCCTAAAATTAGGATTCATTTCTTGTCGCAAATATTCACTTGTAGCATACCATATCTCAATGGATTGTCGTAGTTTTTCTATCGCGTGTACATTCCCATAATGATAGTGTTTTTCCAAAATAAAACTTTGTTGTTCAGCATCTTGGACTAGCCATCGCTTAGAAGGTATCGTTAAAAGATCATCAATGCCTAATGAAATAGATGTAGCAGTGGCTTGCTGGAACCCCAGGGTCTTTACTTGATCCAGGATGTGGGATGTATATGCCATTCCGAAGTGATCTATTAACCTGCTAATAAGTCGTTTAATGGCAGTTCCATCTATCATTTTATTGTGAAAGACCAGACTCACCCGTTCTGCCATAAGTACCTCCGTATTCCGCTGAGTAGGATTCGCCAATGGATTTTAGTCAATGAGTGGAAAACTTCCTTTTCTCGATCTTGATTCGCGTAGAAAGGTCAGCAATGGTGGTCATACTTGAACCGGAAAGGCCCAAGGAGTCGTAGAATTACTTAGTTTAGACACCAGATGATTAGGTACCATATGAGCAGGCCCGGCAAAACCCTTGTATAGCTTCTTCGATTTCTCGATAAAGAGAAATATGGCCCACGGTGGTTCGAATGTATATAGAAAGAATTTCTTTTTTTACACTTCGTACTATTAGATAATGCCCATAAATCTCATGAGAGGTACCCAAAGATTCATAGTGAACTTCGATGGGAGCTTCCCTTGAAGCAATAAGGCGTTGATCTAATCGCCACCGAAGCCACAACGGACTATCTAAATTGATTCTTTTCTGCCGATAAGCTCCAATTGCATCATAGGAATTACAAAAAAGGGGTTCTTTCGTATACTTATAGCTATTATCGTCAATTCTTTCATCTGGATAATTTCTTCGATTCCATG